CAAAGTGCATTTTAGTTGCAGTGTGGCATGTCTTGTTTAAAGATTCATCCAACAGAATCCCGATTACGTTTTTGATTTTGATTCTCTTTAGATATGGTGTCGACCTAAGGCATTTTTCCACAAACAAAACTCTTTCACCTCACTTTATCTCGCTTTCTTGATTCTCTATAAAAAAATTGCTCTATCCTTTACTCTTTAAATGAAATGAAAAAATATGAAAAAATAATAAAAAAAAAGGACTTTAATGAAATATTCAACATGTATAGACTAATCCAACCGAACCTAAACCTAACCTAATAGAATATTCTATTACTAATCTAATTAATGTAATCTAATGAATAGTTATACTATAACTAGGTTTCATAACTATGAAATAGAATACTATGTTTTTTTATTCGATTTAGATTTTCTAATGATTTTCTATTTAGAAATGCGAAAAGAAACTTTCTATTTACTAGTTTTCTATTTATTCGTTAGTTAAAATAACTAACTATTTAGTAGTTATTTTAGTAGTTATTAGAAATTCTATGTATTTGGATAATACATATAGAATGAAAATAATATAATGAAATAATTCAACATAGCAAAATATTCATTATAAAAACTGATAAAAAGATTTGCAGTAGTCATCGAAGAAAAAATGTCTAGGGATTTTTAGCCTATTCTATTTTAGCATATTCTATTTAGCATATTCTATTAGAATCGGAGTATTCTTTTCATTAAAATCCAGGTAAAGGATCATTGCTTCTATCCGAACCGATTAGATCCATTGGAATGCTTTTTTGTTTTTATTTTGCTGTTCCTATTTATTTACATAAGTATGTGGTAATGCTTTCATTTCATAGAAATGAACCAACCGTACAGCTCCGTCTATAAACAAGTACTAATGAGGAAATGAAAACTATACTAACCTAAAATGGAATGTCTATACAAAAATAGAAAAATAGAATGTATTAGGGCTATACGGACTCGAACCGTAGACTTTCTCGGTAAAACAGATCAAACTTATTATTATCAAAATGATTCGAACTGTTTCAAAGACCCAACATGCATTTTGTTGCATTGGGCTCTTTCATCAACTGATGTAAAGATCAGTTAGTCCACCATATTTTTTCTTTTCTTTACAGGAAGATAATGAGATGGCTCCATGTGCTCTGATTCATTATTTGTATTCGGATCCAGGAGCAATACCAAAGTGTTTCAAAGAAGGGTTACCTTGACTTAGGTCTGCCTTCGGCCTTGATCAACCTAAAGTCTCTATCGCTCCGCTACAAGAGTCAAATATGAGACTTCATACACCTTAAAGTTCATAGGACGAAAAGAGGTTTTTTGAGGCTCTTATACTCATTATGCCTAGCATTGAATGCACTGGGTATTTACCTTATCAACTATCAAATCAATGACAGGTTCTATTTGATTTGGCACCTAAATTCGCACCAGAATCGAACCGAACCCACTTCATATTTGTCAGGCGATTGTTCTCTTGTTCTCTCGAATCTATAGAGTAAGACATTGATTTTTCAATAAGATCAATTATGTTCATTGCATAAAAAGCTCCCTTGAAAAGCATTGGCGCACGTGTAAACGAGGTGCTCTACCAACTGAGCTATAGCCCTTGTTATAGCCATCTTAACATATAGATAATTTCTTGTCAAGATGGATATTCCCTAATCCCACACGATAGCTCTCTGATCTGTTAACAGTAAACAGATTGGTATTGCTTAGAAATAATATTCGATCTATAATCATCGAAGTGATAGATCTTCTTTTGTGGTGATAAATTACCTACTTAACTCAGTGGTTAGAGTATTGCTTTCATACGGCGGGAGTCATTGGTTCAAATCCAATAGTAGGTAGAACTTATTAGATACCGAAGTCAATGCAATGGTATCTAATAAGGTTTTCTACCCATCTTCTTTTTTCGTTGTAGCAGATTAGACTTGATTGTCTTCAATTGGCAGACTAAAAATGTGGTGTATAATAAAGAACTTCGAAAAAAAGGAACTTATAAAAAACTTCTTTTGATTATTTTGATGTATTGATTGATGTATTGACTTAACTAGTAGGAAATAACATTGACAGCCTCCACTCGTGTCCTAGCCCGTCTGAGAGCTAGATTTGCTTCAATCACTTGTCTTTTACCCTCAGCTTTACTCAAGTTAGCTTCAGCTATTTCAAGAGCTTGTTGAGCTTCTTGTGGATCAATGTCAGTACTCATCTCCGCATCATTTCCTAAAATAGTGATCTCATTATTACCTATTCTAGCAAAACCACCCATCAGAGCCACTGTTAACCATTGGTCGTCGAGGCGTATTCTCAAAAGACCTATATCTACAGCCGTCGCAATAGGGGCATGGTTTGGTAATACACCAATTTGGCCACTATTAGTAGATAAAATGATTTCTTTCACTTTTGAATCCCAAATAATTCGATTAGGAGTCAGTACACAAAGATTTAAGGTCATTTCTTCAAATTGCTCTCCACTTCTAAGTTCATAGCT